TTTACTTCGGTATTATATTGCTCAATACGTTCACGGATAATTTTACTAATTTCATCTGCACGAATGGTTACCATGAATATTTCTTAATTTGCTTCTTTTTAGAACAAAAAAAAATAATGCCTATATTCTAGATTATAGTAGAACGACTAATCAGTTCTTTTTGTCTTTCATTGCCCCAAACATACCAATATTAGCACTGATGGTACGTAAATGTAACTCGTTGTTTAAGCTAGTATTCAAAGTTCCAAGAGCTCCCTGTAACGCTTGTTGTAAAACTCGCTGTTGGACTTGATGAATTGCCTTTTGTTGTTCAAACTGAATGGTTTCATTTTTGTAATTTTCTAATTGTTCCAAAGTTGTATTAATTGAATTAATTAAATTCAATTTTTCTCGTTCTATCTCAGAATAACCATTCACTCGAAACCGATCTGCTTCGGTTTCTACTTTCCTTAAGCGGGCCCGGGCTTTTTCCAGCTGTTCAATGGCTCCTTCCCGTAGTTCTTCTGAATTTCGAATAGTTCTCAAGATTCTCTGTTTTCGATTATCTAATAAATCACTTAATGAAAGTAGATTCTCGTTCCATTCATTTCAAAATGTCTATGATCTCTTCCCGAACCAAACATGAATCTTTCAATTCATTTGGCTCTCAAACTCAATTCCGTATAGGAAATTTTCCTATCTTTAATTATGGAATGAGCCTATCCTCTTTTCTGTATTTCTATGTCTAAAAATCTTGAAATTACCAATACAAGACCGAAATATTTGGAGGACTCTTCTGACCAAATAAATAATTGTCAGCAAAGCTGTTTTTTTTCTTCAAGTCCAAAGAATTCTGATTCATTTATACGTAGGTCATCGATTCCGCATTGTATAAAAGGAGGTGTTAAACACCCGTTTTTCCAATTTTTCATCGTAAATTTAATTCAAGCCATTTTATCGACATGAGTGTTCTATATCGAAAAAATTCCAACAATTGCATTTTTTGAAACCATTTCCGTATTAACATAGTGGTAGAAAGCATACTACATTGCGTCTAAACTTCAAACTCGGTAGCTTTAACCATGGTAATGTTCCAAAATTCTTGGTTTATAGAGAATCAAAGTAGATTTACCAAAGAATCACGAAATGCTATGGTTCTTAACTATTTTTTTCTTAATTTATTAAGAAGTCATTCGCGGGATTATGCACATTTTCCTAATTATAACGAAAAAAGTGCAGTTGGTTGGATCCAATCTATTCTTTGAAATAAACAACTCGCACACACTCCCTTTCCAAAAAAAATTAATACACCTAGAACTACACTTAGATTTATTAGATTTGTTGCTAAAATATCGGTATCAAACCCGAAACTTCCGGCGGATGGCCAGTAACTCAAGGAAAGAAAAGAATCGGTTATATTTTTCATATGATCGCATCTCCTCTTATGGATAGACTAATTTTCTTTCTACGATTCCTATTTTTTTTTTTTTTATTAGTTTTTTTATTTTTATGATATTTTATTGTATATATTTAATATTTCTTTATATTATAATAAAGAAATTATAATAAAAAATAATAAAATTTTCATTTCGTACTTAATATGAATATTCTTACTAAATAATTACGATTAGTAAGAATATTCATATAAGTAAGTAAGAAGAATATTATATATATTAGAGAATTATAGAATATATTTATGAATTATTAAGAAATATATTCTCTATTTTGAATTGGTTAGTCAATTGTAAGATTCCTGATAAGAATGATACTTATTAGAATTAGATACTAGTTCTTATGTCAATTGAAAAATATCTAGTTGTTTTCAACATTTTCTAAAAACTTTCTTAATTAAAAAAAAAGGGGGGGGGAAGAAGGCGAATCAGTATGTTGATCCCTCACCCATAAATCCGTCCTTCCCCCGTGTTATGAAGAAAAAATTATAGGAGTGAGATCTTAATATAATTTGAAAAAAAAGCAAGATCAGTAAAGAAAGTCCACGGAAAAAAGAACATGTATTTTTATCTTTCTATTTTTAAAAGATTAAACAAAGGGATTCGCAAATAAAAGCGCTAATGCTACAACCAGCCCATAAATAGTTAAAGCTTCCATAAAAGCCAGACTAAGTAATAAAGTACCCCTGATTTTGTCCTCTGCTTCCGGTTGTCGCGCAATCCCTTCTACAGCTTGCCCTGCAGCTGTGCCTTGACCAACTCCAGGTCCAATGGAAGCAAGCCCGACAGCCAACCCAGCAGCAATAACAGACGCAGCAGAAATTAGCGGATTCATGATAAGTTTCTCCTATTCCAAATAAAATAAAGAAAAGAAATAGTTAATAATATAATCAACCAAGAAATTATGACTTTATTATTTCATTCTTCATATTTATCTTTATCTAGTCAAAGTGTAATTGAAATTACAAACTGAAATAATATTATAATATTTATTGAACTATCCAAATTACTTCGATATTTCTTTTTTCTTTTCTACCCATGTAGTTTTTTGTGAATACATACAATTTATGTTCTTATCTTAAATTCTTATAAGAAACTTTCTTTACTTTAAATTCTTCGTTCTTTATTTCATTTTTTAGTCATTCCATATTCAATTCACAATTACAAAATATGAAACGGAAGAGCTTTGTTTTTTGAATCCCCATCTAAATTTAGAGTAATAGCAGGACAAATTTAGATATATATTCATATATAACTAGTGAAGATCTAATATGACATATACATGTGTTTCTTCCATACCGTAAACTAATTAGTTGTGTCTTATATTCAATCGGATTCGATAATTATGAAACCGACAAAAAGGAAAGAGTTGTCTTATATCGATTAGATTATATATAAATCTAGTTTGACTCCCCTACCCTTTCTTTTATTATTATAGTACATACATTACACTAAATCGTATAGGTATTTTATTTCTACTTTATCCTTATTGCAATTGCATCTTTCTTTTTTTGGGGGTGGATAATACTTTTGATTATTTTGAATTCAAAAAAAGTAGATTATCGTGAGCCGCACCTACTTTGTGGAGGTCTAAACTCAAAAAATACTATTTCGATAACTCGTCAATGATGCCCTTCCATGGATTCACCTATATAAGCCGCAGCTAAAGTAGCAAAAATAAGAGCTTGAATACCACTTGTAAATAATCCAAGGAACATAACTGGTATAGGAACTACTAAAGGTACTAACGAAACAAGAACAACAACGACTAATTCATCAGCTAATATATTTCCGAAAAGTCGAAAACTAAGCGATAAGGGTTTTGTGAAATCTTCTAAGATGTTAATCGGTAAAAGGATTGGAGTTGGTTGGATGTATTTACCAAAATAAGCCAATCCTTTTTTTGAAATACCCGCATAGAAATATGCTACTGACGTAAGTAAAGCTAATGCAACAGTAGTGTTTATATCATTAGTGGGTGCAGCTAACTCTCCATGAGGTAACTTTATAATTTTCCAAGGTAAAAGAGCCCCTGACCAATTGGAAACAAAAATAAATAGAAACAGAGTTCCAATAAATGGAACCCACGGACCATATTCTTCTCCAATCTGAGTTTTGCTCACGTCTCGAATGAATTCAAGGACATATTCAAAGAAATTTTGACCGGAAGTGGGAATAGTTTGCGGATTTCGAACAACTACAATGGTTGAAACTAATAAGATAGCAATTACAACCCAAGAGGTAATAAGTACTTGAGCATGCACTTCAAAACCCCCTATTTGCCAATAGAGATGTTGACCTACTTCCACAGCAGATATATCGGATAATCTGTTTAATGTGTTGATGGAACCTAATAGAACATTCATATTGCCCTGCCCTCTAAAATAAAAAAATATAACTTGAAAAGGAATTATTTTGATTCAACCGTTTACTTTTTTACTTTCATTTTCTATTTTGAATACCTACTCATCACATAATATTTCTGTTTGTTCTTTTTGCACAATTTTTTATATTGTATAATAATATAATAATCGATTCCATAAATTAAATCTATGAACCCCCCCCAAGTCTAAAAATTTCTGAATCTTATTATTTTATTATTAATCAAAAATTTTGTATATAGCTAGAACGACCCTCACTAATTGCAAATACTAATTTGTTAAGAATTAATCGGATTGAAGCTATAGCATCATCATTAGCTGGAATCGAAATATCTGCGAGATCGGGGTCACAATTTGTATCGATTAAACAAATTGTTGGAATTCCCAAAGTGATACATTCTCTAAGAGCCGTATATTCTTCTTGCTGATCAACGATTATTACAAGATCGGGTAACCCCGTCATATATTTTATGCCACCCAGATATGTTTCCAAATGAGATAATTGTCTCTTCAACGTAGCGGCATCTCTTTTTGGAAGAGAGGTGAGTTTACCCGTCTTTTGCTCCGTTCTCAAGTCCCTGAACTTACGAAGTCTTGTTTCTGTAGTATACCAATTCGTTAACATACCCCCGAGCCATTTTTTATTAACATAATGACATCGAGCTCTTATTGCAGCCCGTTTTACTAAATCGGCTGCTTTTTTTTTTGTACCAACAATTAAGAATTGTTTTCCTCTGCTTGCTGCATCAAAAACCAAATCACAAGCTTCTGATAAAAAACGAGCAGTTTGAGTAAGATTTATAATATGAATACCCTTATGCTTTGTGGATATATAAGGTGCCATTCGAGGATTCCATTTCCTGGTATCGTGGCCAAAATGAACTCCTGCTTCCATCATCTCTTCAAAAGTTATGTTCCAATATCTTTTTGTCATTTATCCCCACATTTTTTAAAAAAAATTGAAAAAAAAAAAGAGACCTGGTATCCTGAAATAGAAATAAATAATTGTTCCGATGGAACCTTCTCTTTTATTGAAGATTGTCTGTTAATATATAATCAAGCCATTCATTTTTTCTATTTATTATATTTATTATACTTACTTTATTAAGAAATCAAATGACTGCTTTTAATTTTAAAGGTAGGAAGCATTAAATCCTAGATTTCGAATGTATCACATAAATTCTTTGAAATGAGAAAAATCAAATAATTTTCTGTGATGGAACAAAAGATTTCTAATTTCTACTTCGAATAAATTCTTTTTTTTTTCCAAGGTAATCTTGTTCTGTTGCCCTGACCGCGAACGGTGCATTATTCTTTTGAACCCGGTACCAACGGGGATCATTCCCCCTAAAACAACATTCTCTTTAAGACCTTTCAACCAATCGATACGACCCCGAAGAGCGGCTTTTGCTAAAACTCTAGCAGTTTCTTGAAAACTCGCTTCGGATATGAAACTTTGAGTATTCAGAGATGTTTTTGTTATTCCTAATAATAAAGCTCGGTAACAAACTGCTTCTTCCAAGGCACGCCCCGTTCGTTCGGCTCGCAATAATCCAATAAGTTCGCCAGGTAAAAATACATTAGACATTCCATCTTCTGAAACCAATACTTTGGATGTTATTTGACGCACAATAATTTCTATATGTCGATTATGGATGTGTACTCCCTGGGATCGATAAACCTTTTGGATTTTATTAACTAAAGAAATACGACTTTGCGCTATAGTTAGCTCAGCACCAATCAAGAATCCCCAGGGAATGCCAAGAATTCTTGTTATACATTCGTTCCAAGCATCAATTCTTTTTTCTAGATTCATCGATATTGAATCAATCGAACGTATTTCTAATATCTGTTCCACTTTTGGAAGACCTTGTGTTATATCACCGGATCTCGATTTTTCATATATAAATGTAACTAATATATCTCCTTCATAAAGGATTTCTCCATAATGGCCATGAATGGTTGCTCCTGGAGTCGCCAAATAAGGCTTAGCCGATCTTATTATTACAGAATCCTTTTGAACAGTTAGAACTTGACCCGATTTTAGTTTTAAAAGTGGTCCATTTTTCGTTTGAGCTATACATATATTTTCACAAATAAATTGTCCAAGACTAATTATTGTCAAAGTTTTTTCACAAAAATTATGATGGAGAAAATACCAATTCAAATGGAATGGATTTAAAACGATGTTACTGTATAGATCAGGTTTAAAAATTGTCTCGTTTTCGTCCATTAAATAATATTTAATTACTTGAAAGGTTTCCTTTAATTTGTCAAGTTGCAAATTTTTAGTTATTGAGATCTGATTATGAGTTATTAAACGAGAAAATGAATAAAAATTTTCAATTTGAAGGGCTATTCCTACAGGGCCTAATGAATTCTTAATTGCAATTATAGGATCCTTTTTTATCCAATTAGGATCTTTTACGTTGTTGAAAGGTTTCATTTGAAAACAATTAGATGATGACAAAATTATCAAAGATCGGCATTCCTTATTTCTATTCAATAACATACGAATAGTTCCGTGATTTTGGCTAAGTGATTTTTGAATTTTTGTCTTGGAATTAATAGATAAAAAGGGATTGATCCGATCCGAATCCGAGATCAACCCTAAACCAGATGGGTCATTCCTTTTTCGGATATATGAAGTATGAGATTTCACTAAGTCAATTCTTAGGAAGTACTCAATCAAACCATTTGTACTTACTTCAACAAAGGAAGCGAGGGCCTCTTCAATGGAAGAACTTCTTTTGTCTTGAGCCCAATTCAAGACTAAACAAGTCCGAACTAATTGAATCCTTGTGTCGGAAATTCCCCGAATGGATTTTCCATTTCCATAAAGAATATAATTGATAACTTTAAGTTCCAGATTATCCTTTTCCTGGAACAGATCTTGGGGAAAAAGTTTTACAAAATTGATACTGTCTGGTATTTCATATAGAATTACAGGTCTAACCAAAACAAAATACTTTTTCTTGGTAGTTGTGATCCATTGGACATAGGTCCAATTGTTCAGTTTTTTTGATTCCTTCTTTTTTTTTTTTACCGTTCTGGGTGGTATCAACATGGCACTGGGTCGGGATATCTTATCCATCTCTCCGGGAAAATGGATATTTCCAGAAAATATTTTTAATTCCATTTTTTTTTTTTTCTTTTCCAATCGGACCAATCCTCTTACTCGACTTCTTATATTTAAAGTGATCGGTGTTCCTATTCCAACGAGACTATTATTTCGTACCATTATAGAAGAAGATTCGGGTAAAATATGCACTTCTTCGGGAATAAAAAAAAATCGATCTACTTTGATTTGATATTTTGGCTTTAATTCTTTGATTCCTCGATATTCAATTAAATCTTCTTTTTGAAAAATGGACTGAATTCCTATAGTTCTATATTTAGTAATTCCTGAACTCTGTCTTCTGTATTGAGGATCATCGAAATAAGCAAAAATACTATTTCTATGAAAAATACCATGGATAGGTATTTCAATGGAGACACCAGAAGGGGGCGTTAGTTCGTTCTTTCGTTCTTGAATCGATTGGAATGGAAATGGAATAAGAAATCTATTTCTTCGCCTTTTTGCCAAAAAAGAAAAAGTATCGTGAAAAATAGCAGGATACATCAAATGACGATGATCCATACATAGGATTTGATTAAATATTGAATAATCGGTAATCCTCCTTTCTTTTGTACCAAAAGTATTGAAATTAAATAATTTATTTTTTACTTCATCATTACTTACTGAAAGATTAGAAATATTTGTTTTTGTGGTAGAAAGAGAATTACTGTGAATTTGATCTTGATCCTTGCGAAGTAAAAAATGGATTGCATCAGACCTCCACGACTTTCCTGATAATATCCATAAATGACTTGTTTTTGGTAAGATATGTACATTACTATACATAAATTCGGATGCATGGTATACATCGGTACTCCAATGCATTTCCCCTTCGGAGTCAGAATAAATATGTTTTCGAACCTTTTCTTTCAAATTCAAAGTAGATGTTCCCGCGCGGATCTCAGCAATCACTTGTTCTGATTTTACATATTGATCATTTTGAACTAATAGAAAACTTTTTGGTGGAATAATCACGTTATGTATAATATTGTCACTTTCAATAGTTATATACAAGTCTATATTACATAGAAAAGCAGGATATCCATGACGTGTGCGTGTAGGGTGAACTAAATCCTCGTTAAATTTTATTTTTCCATTCGAGGGAGCTCGCACATATTCTGCAGTACCCCCTGTGAATACTCCACCTGTATGAAAAGTTCTTAATGTGAGTTGAGTGCCCGGTTCTCCAATAGATTGACCAGCTATAATGCCGACAGCTTCTCCCAATTCTACCAGGTCCCCATGAATCGGACTCCGGCCATAACACAATCGGCAGATCCAAGACGTATTCCTACAGGTAAAGGGGGTTCGAATAAATATTGGTTGTGTTTTAAAGGTTATGAATCGATTGATAAGTCCAATTCCAATATCTTGATTTCGAACGACAATGCATCGTGAACCTATATATATATCGTCTGCTAATACACGACCAATTAATGTTTGTATCAAAATTCTTTCTGGCATCATTCCATTTCGGGTATTCACAGAAATCCCTCGAATGGTACCGCAATCTGTTCGACGTACAACAATGTGTTGAACCACTTCAACAAGTCTACGTGTAAGATATCCAGCATCTGATGTTCGTACAGCAGTATCGACAACCCCTTTGCGGGCTCCGTAGCAAGAAATGATATATTCTGTTAAAGACAGCCCTTCGCGTAAATTGCTTTGAATGGGTAACTCAATCATTTGTCCTTGTGGATCTGACATTAATCCCCTCATTCCTACTAATTGGTGCACTTGAGATGCATTTCCTCGAGCTCCTGAAAAAGACATTATATGGACTGGATTAAGAGGGTCAGTCATCCTAAAATTAGGATTCATTTCTTGTCGCAAATATTCGCTTGTAGCATACCATATTTCAATGGATTGGCGTAATTTTTCTACCGCATGGACATTCCCATAATGGTTATGTTTTTCCAAAATCAAACTTTGTTGTTCAGCATCTTGGACTAGCCATCCTTTAGAAGGTATTGTTAAAAGATCTTCAATTCCTAATGAAATAGATGTAGCAGTAGCTTGACGGAACCCTAGAGTCTTTACTTGATCCAGGATGTGTGATGTATATGCCATTCCGAAATGATCTATTAATCTGCTAATAAGTCGTTTAATGGCAGTTCCACCTATCACGTTATTGTGAAAGACTAGATTGGCCCGTTCTGCCATAAGTACCTCCATATTCCACTCAGTGGCATTCGGTTCGACAATGGATTTGAGTGAATGATTGGAAAACTTCCTTTTCTTTATCTTTATTCACGTATTGAAAAGATCCTAGTTGAATCGAGAAGACCTAAATTTAAACCAGTATCAGAAATTTACCTAGGTTAGATACCAACACCAACAACCATCTATATGATTAGATACCATATGAATAGGCCCGAGAAAAACCTTGTATAGCCTCTTCGATTTCTCGATAAAAAGAAATATGACCAACAGTGGTTCGAATATATATACAACGAATTTCTTTTTTTATACTTCTTATTACTAAATAATGCCCATAAATCTCATAATAGGTACCCAAAGATTCATAGTGAACTTCGATAGGAACTTCTCTTGAAGACATAATGCATTGATCTATTCGCCACCGGAGCCAAAAAGGACTATCGAAATTTATTCTTTTCTGTCGATAAGCTCCTATTGCATCATAGGAATTACAAAAAAAAGGTTCTTTTTTTTTCATATACTTATAGTTATTATCGCGAATTTTTTCATTTTGAGAATTTGTGTAATTACACGGATTATACCTGTTTGCACAAATACCTCGACGATTTCCGCTCGTTAATACGTAAAGTCCAATAAGCATATCTTGCGTTGGTACGGAAATGGGATCCCCAATAGCCGGAGACAAGAGGTTCGTATGAGAAAACATAAGTAAACGGGCTTCTGCTTGAGCCTCCAAAGATAAAGGCACATGAACAGCCATTTGATCTCCATCAAAGTCTGCATTGAATCCCTTACACACTAATGGGTGTAAACAAATAGCACGCCCTTCCACTAAAATGGGTTGGAATGCCTGTATGCCCAATCTATGCAAAGTAGGCGCTCTATTCAGCAATACGGGATGCCCCCGC